TCTATATATGGAAAGTGAAGAAATGAAAGGAAATCATCATATGTGTTTCTATTTCTATATATGGAAAGTGAAGAAATCATCATATAATAATCGAGAAATTGCAATAGAAAAAATAAAAGGGAGGTTTGTCATGGTTTTGAAATTTTTTCTACTCGGTAATCTATTATCCTTATGCATGCAGATAATCAATTCGGTCGTTGTGGTCGGACTCTATTATGGATTTCTGACCACATTCTCCATAGGGCCCTCTTATCTCCTCCTTCTCCGAGCTCGGGTTATGGACGAAGGAACCGAGAAGGAGGTATCAGCAACAACGGGTTTTCTTGTGGGACAGCTCATGATGTTCATATCGATCTATTATGCGCCTCTGCATCTAGCATTGGGTAGACCTCATACAATAACTGCCCTAGTTCTACCCTATCTTTTTTTTCATTTCTGCTCGAACAATCACACACACTTTTTTGATTATGGATCTACTACCAGAAATTCAATGCGTAATCTCCGCATTCAGTGTGTATTCTTGAATAATCTCATTTTTCCATTATTCAACCATTTTATTTTACCAAGTTCAACGTTCGCCAGATTAGTCAACATTTATATGTTTCGATGCAACAACAAGATGTTATTTGTAACAAGTAGTTTTGTTGGTTGGTTAATTGGTCACATTTTATTCATGAAATGGGTTGGATTGGTATTATTCTGGATACGGCAAAATCCTTCTATTAGATCGAAAAAGTTCCTTGTGTCAGAATTGATATATCGTATGGCTCGAATTTTTAGTATTCTCTTCTTTATCACCTGCGTCTACTATTTAGGCAGAATACCGTCGCCTATTGTCACTAAGAAACTGAAAGAAACCTCAGAAGAAACAGATGTAGAAATAGAAACAACTTCCGAAACGAAGGGGACTGAACAGGAACAAGAGGGATCCACCGAAGAAGACCCTTCCCCTTCCCTTTGTTCGGAAGAAAAGGAGGATCCGGACAAAATAGATGAAACGGAAGAGATCCAAGTGAATTGGAATGGAAAGGAAAAAAAAAAGGATGAATTCGACTTTCACTTTAAAGAGACATACGATAAAAATCGCCCCGTTTATGAAAATTATTATTTTGATGGAAATCAAGATAATTGGAAGTTTTTAATAAAAAAAGAAAAAAACCTCTTTAACCTTTTTTTGTTGTTCTGGTTTGAAAAACCTCTTTTGACCCGTCCATTTCGTATCAAAAATGATCAATTTCTTATTCTTAAAAAAGAAAGTAAAAGTAGTAAATTAATACAAAAATTGATACATAAACTAAAAAAAAGAAGAGATAAGAGGAGATACGCCCCCCACCTAGATATTTAATAATTTCTGCTACAAAGAAACTTGTAACACCAATACCATTCGGAATTCCATCAACGACTTGTCTATCAAAAAAATGAGTTAGTTCGGCTAATCTTCTTATACCCTTTGTGAAGGTTTTTGCATAAAAAACGTCTATGTAACCGCGATTATATGACCAATTATATATTCCATTTATTATTTTGTCCCAGAAAAGTCTTCTAGGACCCGGTTTAACAAAAAAATTGATTAAGTTCAAATTTGGAAAATATGAATAAGCGGGCCCATATAAAAGAAACGCGATAAATATTCCGAAAAAAGCTATACTGACTGAAAAAATTGCATTTATCACAAATTCATACCAATCAAAAAAATTGTTAGAATTTGAATGTAGCAAGTTTATCGACGGAGTTAACCATTTTGATAATATGTCCAAATATATTCTTCCTTGACCAAAAGGAATTCCTATGGATCCAACAAATAAAGTAAATAAGACCAATACAAAAAGTGGCAATAACATTGTATTGTCCGATTCATAAGGATACGTGGAAGTTTTTTTATTGGGAAAATTCTTAATAGTAATAAGGGGTCGTATCATATTTCTTACATTACCATCAATTGGATATGTTTTTTTTGAAAAAAGGGAACCCCTCTGATTATTATTCATTGTTGATAAAAATTTTTTTTTTTTTATCGCTTTTTGTTCCTTTTTTCCCCATATGGATATAGAATAGAACACATTATTTTTTTTGCCGCAGTAATTTTGAAAATGAAAGTTTAAATGCCCTTCAAAAGTAAGTAAATACATCCGAAACATATAAAATGCCGTTAACCCGGCTGTGAAACACGCTATTATTGCGAAAATCGGCGAATACACCCAGCTATCATTAAGAATTTCGTCTTTGGACCAAAAACAAGCAAGGGGTGGAATACCACAAAGAGAAAGTGTACCTAATAAAAATGCAGTTTTTGTAATTGGCACATGTTTTGTTAAACCGCCCATAAGAGCCATGTTCTGGCTTTTATCTGTAGAATATCCAACAAGGGTTTCCATTGAATGAATAATGGATCCAGATCCTAAAAATAATAATGCTTTCGAATAAGCATGCGTGATCAAATGAAATAAAGCAGCTCGATAAGATCCCATACCTAAAGCTAACATAATATAACCCAATTGAGACATTGTAGAATAGGCTAAACTTCTTTTAATGTCTCTTTGAGCAAGAGCCAAAGTCGCTCCTAATAGTATTGTTATTATACCTACCAAAGAAATTATATACATTATGGAAGGTATAGCTGTAAAAAGAGGAAGAAGTCGAGCTACAAGAAAAATGCCCGCGGCTACCATAGTAGCAGCGTGTATAAGAGCCGAAATAGGAGTAGGGCCTTCCATAGCATCGGGTAACCATACGTGAAGAGGGAATTGCGCAGATTTAGCAATCGCACCAACAAATAATAGGGAAGCACACAAAGTAAGAAATAAAGAATGGGCTCCGTTATTATCAATCAAATTGTTGGCTATTTCGAACAAATCCCGAAATTCAAAACTCCCCGTTACCCAATAAAAACCTAAGATTCCTAAAAATAAACCAAAATCCCCTACACGATTAGTTACAAAGGCTTTTTGGCAAGCACTTGCTGCAAGGGGTCGTGTAAACCAAAAACCTATTAATAGATAGGAACACATTCCAACCAATTCCCAAAAAATATAAATTTGTATCAAATTTGAACTAGTAACCAACCCAAGCATGGAAGCATTAAAAAACCCCATATAAGCAAAAAATATCAAATATCCTCGGTCGTGAGACATATAATTGTCACTATAAATAAGAACCATTGTTCCAACAGTAGTAATTAATATTAACATAATAGAAGTAAGTGGATCTATAAAGTATCCAAAATCCAAGGAAAAATCATTATTGATTGTCCAAGACCGTACATATTGGTAAATAGGACTGCCATTTATTTGCTGAATAGACAGATCCACTGAAAAAAGCATAACGATACTTAATAATAAAACACTAGGAAAAGCCCATATACGACGAATCTTTTTTGTTGCCGCCGGAACAAGGAGAAGACCCACCCCTATTGCTATAGGAACTGGAAGGGGGATGAAAGGTATGATCCACGCATATTGATATGTATGTTCCATAAAAAAATCAAACTTTTTTATTAATTGTTTAATTGTTTCCGATTCACCAGCTCTTATAGATTTCGAAAGGAGTAAAAAAAGAACGTAAAAAAATCAAGATATGAAAGGACTCAAATAAATAAGATATTTATGAAGATACAGAATATGATATTTTCAAACATTTCATTATTACAATAATTTAGAAACATAGAACAAGTAAAAAATGATACAAAAAAAATTGAAGTACTTGATTCCAATATATATTATCCACCAATAACTTAACTCGAAAAACGTAAAACAAAATACCTCGTTGTTATTAGTTATTTTAGTTAATTTATTCGGAATCATTAATGAGTTGTGAACTAGTTCATTGTGGAACTGTTCGAGTTCCTTATATTTCTTTCAATAAAACAACTTATGTTTATGGTAAACTATATGATATCCGTTGATTTGTTACCCGTCACTTCAATTCCACAGAACTGTAATAAAAAAAAGGGACTTTTCAAATAATATTAACAAATTAACCACTAACAGATACTAGTCTCATTCGATTTTTCTAATTTTAATTAGATATACTTTCTTGATCAATTACAATTATATAGAAAGGGGTTTAGAGTCTAGTTTTCTAAATTAGGTAAGGGTTCTGAAACTTTTGGATTTCGTTTTTGAAATTAGATGAAATGTAACATGACGAAAATATACGGAAGTACCAAATGAAACCTTTTTTTATTATTTTATTACCAATCAAGCAATTATATTTCTATAGCCTTGGTTGAATCCCATGTATATATATATCCGAATGAAGATATGCGATATATATATAGATATATATATAGATAGTACTGGCTAGTATACATCATTCTTTCTTCAGATATTCTTTCTTCGAATATTATATGTAATAGTAATAAATTCTATATTTGGAACAATAGATGTCTTACACATTTAACTATAACAATGAACAACTTCTGCATTTTTTAATGGCGGTTCCTAAAAAACGTACTTCTATGTCCAAAAAGCGTATTCGTAAAAATTTTTGGAAAAATAAAGCATATTGGGCATCAATAAAGGCTTTCTCTTTAGCCAAATCACTTTCCACCGGGAAGTCTAAAAGTTTTTTTGTTCGACAAACAAGTAATAAAGTCTTGGAATAATCTTAATAAATATGAACCAATCGATTAGATAATTTAAACTTATCAATATGAGATGGAATTTTCTGTTGTCGTATGTAGATAATAGTTTTTCTGTCTACTAGACTTGAAAAGGACTACAAAAAATCAGGCACAAGATACAAATAAAGTTTCATCTTTTCTTTCTATTTATTGGTTTTTTTGGGATGGGGATTGTTATTTTCCCCATCGATTCACTTCTTAAACAAAGCATTTTTTTAGGAAGATTTCTTGGGTTTTGTATTCCGAATCGAATATATATTATTCTATGTTTGGTTTGAAAAGATCCATCAAGATATCTCTATCTATAAAGCACAATCTACATTCCATATGAATGAATATCTTGATAACTCTATTATTTTTCTAAAATTTTATTTTTTTTTTTTTGAAATGAAATAATGAAATAAATATGGAATGAATAGAATTTGAACTCGTTTTTGTTATACAAACAGCCCCCCAATTGTTTTGACTAATACTTAATTGGTTTAGACTTAATTGGTTTGGTAAATACTAACACGAATTTTAGACACAATGAAAATCCCAGGAAAGAAATTAAAACTGGATTAAATTAATTAATCCGTTTTGTTTTACAGGCTATCCAACCAAATATTTACAACAACACCTTTCTTCAGTAATTCCATTGTGATCCATAAAATCCTATTTTTTTTATTCGGATTAATTTAATAAAATAAGATAAATGAGAAATAAATCATCAAACAAATAAAAATGGAATGGGGTATAAAAAAATTGAGTTATGGGCATGGATATAAGAACAGAACTATCTAGTTACAACTCTTCAATTCCATAAGAGCTTAAAACGCATGAAAAGCCATTACATTGTTAAAACTAACACTACCCCAACTACAATAAAGGTATAATTATTCAAATTGAACGATACTTTTTAATATTTCCTTAAAGATATTGCATTGAATTGCCTCCTTCAATCTCGACGATTGAAGATGGATGGGCTATTATGATTTCGAGCAAGCCGCTATGGTGAAATCGGTAGACACGCTGCTCTTAGGAAGCAGTGCTAGAGCATCTCGGTTCGAGTCCGAGTGGCGGCATCTTATAAAAAAATACTAGTAAACTAAATACTCTAAAAATTCCTATAATATATAGAATGAAATTCCTTAATTTCCATTCCATTGTTGGGGGACATCCTTATTTTTTTTAGGATTTTTTATGATATTGTTTACTTTAGAACATATATTAACTCACATTTCTTTGTCGATTGTTTCCATTGTAATTACGATTTATTTGATGAACTTATTAGTTCACGAAATCATAGGACTATATGATTCGTCGGAAAAAGGAATGGTAGCCGCTTTTTTATGTATAACAGGATTATTAGTTATTCGTTGGATTTATTCAGGACATTTACCCTTAAGTGATTTGTATGAATCATTAATGTTCCTTTCGTGGAGTTTCTACATTATTCATATGATTCCCTATTTTAGGAACCATAAAAAGAATTTAAATGAAATAACTGCACCCAGTGCAGTTTTTACCCAAGGGTTTGCTACTTCGGGCCTTTTAACTGAAATGCATCAATCCACCATATTAGTACCTGCTCTACAATCGCAGTGGTTAATGATGCACGTAAGTATGATGATATTAAGCTATGCAGCTCTTCTGTGTGGATCATTATTATCAGTGGCTCTTCTAGTCATTACATTTCGAAAAATTTTTTCGAAATGTAAAAGCAATCATTTACAAATGGGGGCATTTTCCTTTGTCAAAATTAAATACGTGAATAAAATAAGCAATGTTTTACAAAACAATAATTTGATTTCATTTAGAAATTATCATAGGTATCAATTAATTCAGCAATTGGATTGTTGGAGTTCCCGTGTCATTAGTCTCGGATTTCTATTTTTAACCGTAGGTATTCTTTCGGGAGCAGTATGGGCTAATGAGGCGTGGGGATCATATTGGAATTGGGATCCAAAAGAAACTTGGGCATTTATCACTTGGACAATATTCGCAATTTATTTACATACTAGAACAAATGGAAATTTGCAAGGCTCAAATTCTGCAATTGTGGCTTCGATGGGATTTTTTATAATTTGGATATGCTATTTTGGAGTAAATCTATTAGGAATCGGGCTGCATAGTTATGGTTCATTTGCATTAACTTCTAATTGAAGAAAGGAACTTACGAATACAATACACAATACATAGCATATATAACGAAAGTTTGTGTAGTTTTTGAGAACCGTTTGAATCACTACTTGATTCTAATGGTTCTCAAAAACTACACAAAAGTAAGTATCTGATTACAATTAACATAAGGAAAAAACTTATTTAGTTTTCATTGTACATTGTACAACGAACTATAAAAAAACGATTTTTTTTTTACATTTTTACTTATTTTTTTTTTATGAAAACTATCTATAAAAGTAATTAGATATAATAGCTTCGACCTTGTCAATTGATAGTGAGAGAACGAAATCCGGATAAATACCAATACCTATTACGGGTAAAAAGATACAGATGGAAACAAAGAGTTCTCGCGGCCCCGAATCCAAAAAAGGATAATTTGGAGAATGAAATTGCTTGTATCCATAGAACATTTGACGTAACATAGATAATGAATAAATAGGAGTTAATATCATTCCAATTGCCGTTACAAAAGTTATTAGTATTTTGGGGATTAAAAGATATTTTGGACTTGTAATTAGTCCAAAAAAGACTACCAACTCTGCAACAAAACCACTCATTCCAGGCAATGCAAGAGAAGCCATCGAGAAGCTACTGAACATTGTAAATATTTTTGGCATGGGAACCGCTATTCCTCCCATTTCGTCGAGATAAACAAGACGTATTCGATCGTAACTTGTTCCTGCCAAGAAAAAAAGCGCAGCACCAATAAATCCATGAGATATCATTTGTAAAATAGCGCCATTGAGTCCTGTATCAGTTATGGAACCAATTCCTATAATTATGAAACCCATATGAGATACGGAAGAATAGGCAATTCTCTTTTTTAAATTGCGCTGACCTGGAGATGTTGAAGCTGCATAAATTATTTGAATTGCGCCTACTATCATCAACCAAGGAGAAAATATAGAATGAGCACGGGGTAATAATTCCATATTGATCCGAACCAATCCATATGCTCCCATTTTTAATAAGATTCCGGCTAAAAGCATACATGTACTGTAATGTGCTTCTCCGTGGGTATCCGGTAACCATGTATGTAGAGGTATAATCGGTAATTTGACAGCATAAGCAATAAGAAATCCAAAATATAATATTATTTCCAACGCCACCGGATACGATTGATTGGCTGATGTTTCAAAATTTAATGTTGGTTCATTGGAACCATATAAACCCATACCCAGAACTCCCATTAAGAGAAAAACGGAACCCCCTGCGGTGTACAAAATGAACTTTGTAGCGGAGTACAAACGTTTCTTCCCCCCCCACATGGATAAAAGTAGGTATACAGGAATTAATTCGAATTCCCACATGATAAAAAAAAGTAAAAGATCTCGAGAAGAAAATAATCCTATTTGACCGCTGTACATTGCTAACATGAGGAAATGGAACAATCTCGAATCTCGAGTAACGGGCCAAGCCGCTAAAGTAGCTAAAGTAGTGATGAATCCCGTAAGTAAAATGGGTCCTATGGAAAGTCCATCGATTCCTAATCTCCAGTGAAAATCAAAAAAATGAATCCATTTATAATCCTGTTCTAGTTGGATTAATGGATCGTCGAATTGGAAATGATAACAAAATGCATAAGACGTTAGAAGTAGTTCTAATATACATATACAAATAGTATACCACCGAATAACCTTATTTCCTCGATGAGAAAAAAAGAAAATGAAAGTACCCGCGAATATCGGCAAAACAACAATTATTGTTAACCAAGGAAAATCATTCGTGGTAAAGACAAGATACACTTTGACCAGAAAAACCCGTGCTCGAAAGAAAATCATATAATAGAATTAATCGAGTACGGGTTTTTGTCGGTAAAAATAAAAAATGGATTCAAGTGGAATTTTCTGGAACGTATTAATAAGCTAGACCCATGCTCCGAGTTGTCTCATGCCATAAATAAACCCGGACACTTAGGAAATCCGTTGGGCAGGCGGATTCGCACCTTTTACAACCTACGCAGTCTTCTGTTCTTGGAGCAGAAGCAATTTGCTTAGCTTTACATCCGTCCCAAGGTATCATTTCTAATACATCCGTGGGGCAGGCTCGTACACATTGAGTACACCCTATACATGTATCATAAATCTTTACTGAATGTGACATTGGAGCTATAATTTTTTTAACATCATAAATTTTCAATCTAGTAAAGTAGTAAATTAATTATATATTGTAGACACTAGACGAATCAATGTTAGTTTACCAGAATTAATCTATGCTCATGAAAAAAGGCCAAACGTTTTAGCAAAAAGCACCATTATCATTATGTCCCACATACCCATTTTGTTTTAATGGGTCAATATTTTGTAGATATTCTATATTTATATGTATATGATTCTCGTTATTTATTCAACAAATTCGATTGATTGATACGGGTTGATTTTCTGTTACGATGAATTGATGAAACAATAGCTAATCCAATGGCGGCTTCAGCAGCTGCAATTGCTATAACAAAAATCGAGAAAACATCTCCTTTTAATTGGCGACTATCAAATAAATCAGAAAATGTTACAAAATTGATATTAACTGCATTCAGTATAAGCTCAAGACACATAAGTGCTCGAACCATATTTCGACTTGTAATCAATCCATAAATACCGATGGATAATAAATAGGCACTCAAAACAAGTTCGAGCATCATTGATCAACCCCTCATCAATCTCGATTCATTTCAATATGAACAAAAATGCAACCGATTTCACTGACTAAAATAGAATATAATAAAGTACGAAATAAAGGTATTTGGTAATAAAGGTATTTGGTAATAGATAATAGATCTAACTAACTTTTTCTAATTTTATACATGAACAATAAATAGAAGTTAAAGAAAAGAACAAGTCCTTATTAATTTTTTTTTTATTTTATAGTACTAAGTATTTAGTACTGACGGGCCATAGCAATTGCACCTATCAAGGAAACTAAAAGAATTATTGAAATAAGTTCAAATGGAAGAAAAAAATCTGTTGATAAATGAATCCCAATTTGTTGACCATTATTTATCAAGTCCTGCTCTATAATCTGGTTTGATCTTGTAGTCCAAAGAATCCCGTACCATGACGTATCTGGGATAGGGGTAATTAGTGAAACAAAAATACTGGTACAAACCAAGGAAGTGACCCCATCTCCAACGGTCCAAAGATGGAAATCCTTGTAATATTCGGAACCATTGATGAACATCACAGCAAATACAATTAATACATTTATTGCTCCCACATAAATAAGAAGCTGTGCAGCAGCTACAAAAGGAGAGTTCGATGGAATATGGAATAAGGATGTACAAACAAGAACCAATCCCAATGAAAAGGCAGAAAAAATGGGATTGGTAAGTAATACCACTCCTAGACCTCCCAATATAAGACCCCAACCCCCCAAAACCAAAAGAAAATCGTGTATTGGTCCAGGTAAATCCATTCTATGTAAAATAAAAGATAAATTAAGTCGAAATTTTTCATGATACGATTGACCAAACCAGAAAAAAAGAAGTTACCCTATTTTTTTGCTATGTTCCTAATTGAATTAAATCTAATGGGGTGTGGCTTAGATATACTTATTAATTTAATTGATGAATTTAATTGATGAATGGTTAAATACCATTTCTCTATACGTTTCTCTATCTGAAAGTTTCGTTATAAATGAAATTTTTCGAAATAACTAAAAAAAATAATCGATAAATTTAGAAATCATCACAGATCACATATATATGATCAATCCCTAAAAACCATTGACCACTCTATAGTTAGGTTTTTTATTTATTGACCAAGCAAAATGAAAGAAGCTTCGCTACTTTCAATTAGATCAAAACTTACTCTTAGAAATTGGTAATTGTTCTTGGATCAAGTGGTTTACCCGCGGCCTTTGTGATTTGAGTCGAATTCATAATTGTTCGAATTGTGTAATCTCCAATTACTGGCATTGGTAACCGACCTAAAGCAATTTGATTATAATTTAACTCGTGACGATCATAAGTAGAAAGTTCATATTCTTCAGTCATTGATAAACAATTCGTTGGACAATACTCAACGCAGTTACCGCAAAAGATACAGATTCCGAAATCAATACTGTAATTAAGCAAGCGTTTCTTTCGAATATCCGTTTCCAATTTCCAATCAACAACAGGTAGATCTATAGGACATACCCGAACACATACTTCACAAGCAATGCATTTATCAAATTCAAAGTGGATTCGACCGCGGAAACGCTCTGATGTGATCAATTTTTCATAAGGATATTGAATAGTTACAGGTAAACGATTCGCATGGGATAAAGTAATCATAAAACTTTGACCGATATACCTTGCAGCCCTTACTGTTTGTTGGCCATAATTTATGAACCCAGTTACCATGGGGAACATATCTTGCATATCTATGAATCATTTGATGTTTCTTTCTCTTGTTTGAGAAAAGTTATGAATCTAGAATACCCTCTCCTCTGCCTTTACAATGAAAAGAGTTGGGAAGAAGTTGTCAATAATAGATTACCTAAAGAAATAGGTAAAAGAAACTTCCACCCAAGATTTAATAGTTGGTCCATTCTCATCCTAGGTAAAGTCCATCTTGTTGTGATAGGAATGAACAGGAACAAATAGGCTTTCGCTAATGTAATAAAGATACTAATTGTCGTTCCAAAGACTCCACCCATTTCTATTCCTAAAAGCTCAGGAATTGATATGTACGGAATAGAGAAATTCCAGCCGCCCAAGTAAAGAACTGTTACAAATAATGAAGAAACGAGTAGATTGAGATAGGAAGCAACGTAAAATAAACCAAATTTTATACCGGAATATTCGGTTTGATAACCTGCTACTAATTCTTCCTCGGCTTCGGGTAAATCAAAAGGTAATCTTTCGCATTCTGCTAAGGAAGAAATTAAAAAAACAGTAAACCCTATGGGTTGGCGCCAAAGATTCCAACCCCAAAAACCATACTTTGACTGTGCCTCAACTATATCAACTGTACTTGAACTGTTAGATAATCACAGTCGGTGAGACATCACTATTCCCAATTGCAAAACCGTACATGAGACTTAAGCTTCATACGGCTCCTCGCTGGCCACAAATAAATCTAAGGGCAGGTTCTATTATCTCGATATACTTGTCTTTCTTTTAGAGTAGATAGAGTAAAGATACATCATTCTGTCTGCTATAAATAACAAAAAAATGCTTCTGAATTGATCTCATCCTTTATAATTTTATTTTTTTGAAATTGCATTTATTTAGTTCGTTACTGTTCTTCTTTTTCACTCAAAAAAAAGCCTATAAAAAAAATCAATAAAGGATTGCTTCGTTCCTTATAGTAATTTGTTTAATCAGTGGGTAGGAGCATACTGGATCGGGATCATGGGGAAGTACTGCTTGATCATTTCTACCAACTTAAAGCCCCATTAGGATTCCTTTTATGTTATGCAGAAATATCCATTTGGATAACTTACTTACTTACATTATCTCCATTACTAATCCTTTGTGTACCTTGGTATTCCTAACCGTCCACTTATGTTTGTTCGATCCCCGGTATGGTAATACATACAACAGTAAAAATTCCATACAGTTGATCTTTTGTACCCGCTTCAAACTATGATGACTAATCAACCAATCTTGGGGTAACCCGTTTCTACTGTTTATATTTACGTCTGCTTAACTCTTGTACCTAGGGAATGAGACTCAATTTTACTGCTTCTAAGCTGTTTTGTTTCACTCATATAACTAGTCCATCGCCCTGAATGATGAATAAAAAAGGATATCTATTCAATACATCCAACTTTTTTCCTAGAATGAAAATGAAAATAAATAGGTAAAAAAAAGTGCGTGTCCTAACGAATCGCACGTAGAGATATTGATAATACGCATGGAGTTAATGGTATTTCATAACTAATCGATTGAGCAGCAGCTCGTAGACCACCTAAAAAGGAATATTTATTATTTGATCCATATCCTGACATAAGAAGTCCAATAGGAGCAATACTGGAAATGGCAATCCATAAAAAAACTCCTATACTAAGATCGGATAAAACAAGGCGATATCCAAAAGGAATTACTAAATAACTTAGTAAAATGGATATGACCGCTATAGAGGGTCCGATACTGAATAAACGAATATCCCCTCTAGATGGGCGAAGATCCTCTTTAAAAAGTAGTTTGGTACCATCTGCTAGAGCTTGAAGAATTCCCCAAGGACCCGCGTATTCAGGCCCAATACGTTGTTGTACCCCTGCGGATATTTGTCTTTCTAACCACACAATTACCAGTACTCCTATTATTATTCCGAATACAGTAGTAAAAATAGGAACAAGTAACCATATGAGTTCATAAACCTCTTTTAAGGATTCCGGTCTGGAAAAAGAATGGATAGCTTCCACTTTTGTCGTGTCAATTATCATTTCAACGATCAACCTCTCCCATAATAATATCGATACTACCGAGTATTGTCATAATATCAGCCAATTTCATTCTTTTAACTAGCTGAGGAAGAATTTGCAAATTGATAAAACCGGGCGGCCGGATTTTCCATCTCCAGGGAAAAACACTCCGATCTCCTATCAGAAAAATTCCCAATTCCCCCTTGGGGGCTTCTACTCGCACATAAAGTTCTTGTTTCGACAATTCAAAAGTGGGCGAAGGTTTTTTACTAATGAATCGATAATCAAAATCATTCCACTCGGAATCCTTTGTTCTATCAAAGCGCCGTACCTCTAAATTCTCATAAGGCCCCCCTGGAATTCCTTCCAGGGCTTGTTGAATAATTTTTATGGATTCCGTCATTTCACAGATTCGGACTAAATAACGAGCTAATGAATCTCCTTCTTTTTGCCATTGTACTTCCCAATCAAATTCGTCGTAACACTCATAATGATCGACTTTACGAAGATCCCATTGAATTCCGGAAGCTCGTAGCATGGGTCCCGATAAACCCCAATTTATTGCTTCTTCTCCGCCAATAAAGCCCACCCCCTCAACTCGTTCCAAAAAAATGGGATTGCGCGTAATAAGCTTTTGATATTCAGTAACCCCTGTCAAAAAATAATCACAGAAATCCAAACATTTATCAATCCAGCCATAAGGTAGATCGGCAGCAACCCCTCCGATACGGAAATAATTATGCATCATTCGCATACCTGTGGCAGATTCGAATAGGTCATATATGAATTCTCTCTCTCGGAAAATATAGAAGAAAGGAGTCTGCGCACCGATATCTGCCATAAAAGGGCCCAGCCATAACAAATGAGAAGCTATACGACTCAGCTCTAACATAATTACTCTAATATAGCTCGCTCTCTTCGGTACTTGAATATTTCCCAACTGTTCTGGTCCATTTACTGTTATTGCTTCTGTAAACATAGTCGCTAAATAATCCCAGCGTGTTACATAAGGAAGATATTGTATAATTGTTCGATTTTCTGCAATTTTTTCCATTCCTCTGTGTAAATAACCCAATATGGGTTCGCAGTCAATAACATCTTCCCCGTCTAGAGTAACAATGAGTCGAAGAACACCATGCATTGATGGGTGTTGAGGACCCATATTGACTATCATGAGGTCCTTTCTTGTAGTTGGTACAGTCATATATTTTTTACCCGATTCATTATTCCAATTCCAGGAATTGCTGAAAACTAAATGTAGTTCATTAAAATTAAAAAATTTAATAAAATCGAATTTCCAAGTATAATCTAAAAAAAAAAAGAATTCAAAACGAATTTTCAAATTAACTTAACGAGTTTGTGGCTCCCGAATATTCAATTGACTAATTAATTCTTTATAACGTACTTTATTTTTCTTTGACAAATAAGCCAGTATCCGTTGACGTTTTCCCAGAATTTTCTGCAGACCTCTCTGAGATAAATAGTCTTTTCTGTGCAATTCCAAATGGGAAGTAAGTCTACGTATCTTATTGGTGAAACTGAATACTTGAAATTCAGCAGACCCCCTATTTTCTTCTTTTTCTTCTTGCGGAATAACCGAAATGCATAAATTTTTTACCATAAAAAGAACTTTCTTCCTTTTTCTTTATTTTTACAGATATGGATTTACTGATCAGTAATAATAATGCCAGTTATTTTAATTTGTTATACACAATAATCTGAATTTACTCATATATACTTTTTTCTTTTTTTTTTCAAATTAAATTTATCAATACCATTTTATTTTCCATTTTATTCAGATATGGATGGTCGGTACATTTCTACACCCACAAAAATAGGAATTTGAACCCAAGATAAGAAGATTATGACGATTCATTCATAATTGATTGATATAGATATAATTGCTCTAAGCTGAGATAAGATAAGGTCATTGAATCAGTATCATGTACCAGAATGTAATATAACACAAGGCGTGTGTATATTTGGTTGACTTCATATACATACCAGATATGCCACTGGATCCATGGAAATGTACCATCAACTAATTATCAATCGTGGATACATATGTATCCTTGACATACTGAAACGACTGCCATTATTGGTATCAAACCAATAGCGATTCATGCAAGCTAAATCTTCTAATCGATAATTGGGCCAAAGAAATAATTTGAACCTAAAAAATGGACTTGTATCTACATCTACATCAAGATGCTTATCCTCATAAAAAAATGGACCGCAGTTCCTTGCATTGTTCCCATTGCAAAATACGTGGTTTCTATCCCCAACATTTAAATTTCTCGAATTTAAACAATTTAGAATTCTCAACTCTCTACGACGTCTAGGAGATAAAATATTTTCAGGAACAATAAAATCATAATGATTTTCGTCTTTATTCCCAAAAAACTTTTTATGTCGTCGTGCAATGAATTCATTAAGACCATTCTTATGAACATTTCTTTTTTCTTGGCATCTTCGATTTCGATTAGTTTGTTGTTTACTCTTATGCACCCGTGAAATAGCTATAGTTTGGTACATGATAAATTGTCCATCCCAGTTTATGGATAGCCGAGCTGGTTCAATAAAAAATCCCATGTTTTCCAAATTTTCAATAGTTGTAACCCTCGGAATCATCATTACATCCAGGCGCATTTCTTCTCTTTGAATAGAGGATATAGTCATTTCCTTTGGATTTCTCAATCTAAGCAGTAGACAATATGCCTTGATATTATTGATTATTGTTTGGCTAAAAGGAGGCTCCCATCGAAATTGAAAAAGAAAATTTCTTTTCAGGAAGAAATATAACTCCTCTGTTGCGGTTTCACTAACTACGTCTTTTTCAATGTCTAATCCCCCATAATAATTTTCGTGAACCTCTTTTTGTTTTTTATTTATACTCCATTTTTTATTAAAAAGAAGTAAATTGATTGGTATGATCCACGGTTGAATCTTATATGCATTATAAAGTAACAAAAATTCTGGGAAAAGTTCCAGGTTCTTTTTATTTTTATCAATTATTTGATAATAATTCGTCCGAGTCTTAGTATTTTTATGAATGTTCGCGTTGGTCCCGATATCTATATTTGTCCATTCCTCAATATCGATCTTTTTTGTAAGACAAAAATGAATAGTTCTCCAATCAAAATATTTTCTATCCGGATTTTTATCCCTATCAATAATATAATCTTCTCCTAGATAATTACTGAGATCTATATCTCCCGGCAAATAAAAAAATTCAGTATTATATGTATTGTAATTATATTTCTTGTAATTATAGGGAATCCCTCGGACCTCGTTTACTTGAAAGGGCGATCCATAAATATCTGAACCCTTCTTATCTTCATAATTAATATATTTATTTGATAAAAGATCGTATTTGTATTTTTTTTTTAATTTATCTTTTTGGCTCGGTAATGAATTCACTATATAATTTTTTTGTTTCTCGTAATGAATTAATTGTTCTTTTTCATATGAATCCAAATTTCTTGCGTTTGTATTTTGAACCATAAAACTTTGCTTGATTCTATTTCTCCATTTTTGCGGCACTAATCTAGACCATCTATTCTGAGATAAATCGTATTGATAGTGATCATTGTCGATTAACCAGCTTTTCCACTCATTCATTTCAAAATTGCGAAGTTTCTTATACCTTGATTTGGAATGAAATATTCCTTGTGTTCCAAAAAAATATTTTATTCTATCCTTAATAAAAGGAGTTGTTCCGTGATATTGAAATACGGATTTCAAGTGATACTTGTTAATAACTTGGGTTTGTGATAATTTGTAAAATACATATGCCTGTGACAAGGAAGAGAGGTCACAAAAAATTTGTGAATTTTTATTACTAATATTAGAAATTGACTTTTTTATAGTCGAAATAAAATTTTTTGTATTTTTTTTTGTTTCATCAATCCTTTTTTTATCTGTTTCATCATTGTAACTGTATTTATCAGTAATTTTTTTTTTTGATTTAAGTAAATTTTGTATAGTTATTCTGGGAATATTACTGATACGTAAAAAGATATCTATGTATATCCTTTCAATAAAAAATTTCAAAAAATAGTGACATTTACGTATTAGTCGGGCATTTCTTCTTTTTAATATCTGCCAAAAATTTTTCGTCGATTCTAATCTTTTATCATAAAAACTTGTTTCATTAGTACTAATGTTTATATGTGTAATTTTAAATATGTTTTTCTTGTCTTTTGTGATTTTTTCTATTTTATTTCTGATTGTACTTGTCCTATCAGCTAGATCCTTCATCTTTTTTTCTGTCAGTGAATAATTTGTCCAATCCATGGATCTAATTCGAATGGACGATTCATGAATCATCTGATTACCTATTATCATTTGTTTTTTATTAATATTTTTATTCGATTCATATATTTCCCTCAATGGAATCGGACTTACTTTTTCTTTTGTAAGCTCTTTCATTATTCTTTTTTTAAATCGAACTTTTTTTATAACCCATCTTGTTTTCTCTTTTGATACCTTTAGAAGCCATTTTGTTCTTTTTTTTATAATTTTTCGAGCTAGAAAACATTTCTTTATAAGTTTTCTAAGTTTTTTTCCAAGTTCTTTAAAAACAGGTTGAAAAAAGGAAGGTTGTTTTATGGGTAAACCAAAAGGTAGTTTAGTTTCCATTCCCCAAACTGTTAAAAAACAAAAATTATACCCTTTCCCGTTGTTTTTCGTTGAATCTCTATGCTGGGATTGTAGCTTAGATCTGTGCCACGGTTTCAGACAGAAAGGAAATAGGATCTTTATCTGAATACCTTTTGTTAACCAATCTTTAGGAAATTCTTTTTCTGATAATTGAACACCACTAAAGGTACATTTAACATGCCTTTCTCGACTCCACTCTTGCCAATCCTCGTACCACTCCGGGGATTGAAATAATAGCATACGTCCAATATTTTTTGCTATTATCAACAAAGGCAATACTATATATTTTCTAAGAATTGCTTGGGTTACTAACAAAGAACTCCTTACTGTTTGCGAAAATATAATACTTTCCCAATTTTCTGCTATTGTCATACGTTCATTCTCTTCTTTTTTTTTATCCTTTTCTTTTTCTTTCGCCTCTTTCTCTTCAGAATCCGAAATTTTTAATTCCACACCCTCCCCCATCCAATTCCTAAAAATTTGATTAAGCATTCTGGAGATATCAAAAGAAAAAAAAAAAGTTTTGTCTATGTCTACTCTGTCCAAAAAAAGCGGTGAATGCACATTTGGTTGAAACACTTTCCAAGTAACTGTTTTACGTCTTTGAGCACGCATGGCTCCTTTGATTATATCTCGGCGAAAATCGGATTGTTCCAAATAACGTATAAAAGCTACCTCGTCTTCTGGATTACGATTAATATTAATAATAGTATCGTCAATAGTATTCGGATTTTTTTCATTTTCATTAAAAATTACCATACGTTTGGCTTTTCGTGAACGAATACCACGCTCCGCGGTTAACTCTTCTTCTTCGTCATCCAAATCGTCAATCAATTTGTATGGCCATCGAGGGACCTTTTTATTTATTTCATTTATTAAAATAGATTTTTTTTTAATTGTTTGATCATTGGAATATGTTGTAATTGCATCGAATAAATATTTCGATTGATTTTTTGAATCAATCCTTCCTTGTTCTGAAAGTAAATAAAGCCCCTTAAAATTAGAATTTGATTCCCCATCAAATTCACTTATTGAGGTCATGCCCGTTAATAATGATTTTCCATCAAAGGTATCCATTTTTTGTTCCAATTCTTGGTAATCCGTAAGAAGGATATCGTGAAGTTTATTTATCCAAAGAGTTTCTATGGAATCTTCTATCGAGATTTTTAAATAATTGTTCATGTTTGAACGTGAATACAATTTTTTGATTGTTCCACGACGGGGTCCGCTCAAAAGAGGATCATACATTTTAGGTAAGCATTCTTGCTTATCATTGAACAATCTAGTTCTTTTTGAAAGTACATCCATAGCAAGAGACCCCTTGTCTAGAACTTTGATTCGATTGAAAAGTTCGTTTCTCAGGTTGTTTCGTTTTTTTTCATTGGTATAAACCCAACGATTATACAGCTCTTCTGAGGATAGCTTTTCTATCGTGCACAAAAGCATCTTCTGCTGTATCATTTTTAAAAACGTCGACAAACTGGGTGGGTATGTAAAAGATATTCTTTGTTTTCCATCACTTTGGCATGTATAAAAAAAATATTGTGACATTTCATTTCTTACAGTGTTAGTGTTATCAAATTGATCATTTTTGATATATCGAAATGGACGGTTCCAGCGTTTATAGTCGAAAAGGAGGGTCAAAAGAGGTTTTTCAAACCAGAACAACAAAAAAAGGTTAAAGAGGTTTTTTTCTTTTTTTATTAAAAACTTCCAATTTTCTTGATTTCCATCAAAATAATAATTTTCATAAACGGGGCGATTTTTATCGTATGTCTCTTTAAAGTGAAAGTCGAATTCATCCTTTTTTTTTTCCTTTCCATTCCAATTCACTTGGATCTCTTCCGTTTCATCTATTTTGTCCGGATCCTCCTTTTCTTCCGAACAAAGGGAAGGGGAAGGGTCTTCTTCGGTGGATCCCTCTTGTTCCTGTTCAGTCCCCTTCGTTTCGGAAGTTGTTTCTATTTCTACATCTGTTTCTTCTGAGGTTTCTTTCAGTTTCTTAGTGACAATAGGCGACGGTATTCTGCCTAAATAGTAGACGCAGGTGATAAAGAAGAGAATACTAAAAATTCGAGCCATACGATATATCAATTCTGACACAAGGAACTTTTTCGATCTAATAGAAGGATTTTGCCGTATCCAGAATAATACCAATCCAACCCATTTCATGAATAAAATGTGACCAATTAACCAACCAACAAAA